AGTAATCATGAGTAAAACAAAAATACTTGTACAAACTGGCAAAGTAACCCCATCCCCAACGGTCCAAAGATTCAAATCTTTGTAATATTCTGAACCATTCATAAACATCACAGCAAATACGATTAAAACATTTATAGCTCCCACGTAAATAAGAAGTTGTGCAGCAGCTACAAAATAGGAGTTTAATAGAATATAGAATAAGGATATACAAACAAGAACCAGTCCCAATGAAAAGGCAGAATAAATGGGGTTGGTAAATAATACCACTCCCATACCTCCTAGTATAAGAACCGATCCCAGAAAGACTAAAAGAAAATCATGTATTGGTCCGGGCAAATCCATTATATGTAAAATAAGAGATAAATAAATCGAAATGTTTTTCATGACCTTATTGAAATCCGAACAGAAAAAAAATTATAATTTTTGAGCAATTCCTAATTAAATCCTAAGGGATATGAATAAATGTAAGTACAATTATTGGACTAATTTAATTCGTTATCTGAAAGAGTAGTTCTCATTTGAAACTATATATGTAAAAATAATTACAGATATATTAATTAATGGATTAATTAATGGATTTTCAATCCAAATTAAGACGTGATTCTTAACCAACTAATCAATAGTTGGGATTTTTAGTTATTGACCAAACAAAACGAAAGAAACCCGATTCCTTTAGATTAGATCAAAAAAAAAAAAAATGAACCTTAGTATTATTTATTAGTAAAGTAATAGTCTTAGTAAAGTAATTATAAATTATTCTTTAATCAAGAGATTTACTTATTTTTTTTTTGAGGCGAATTAAAAATTGTTCGAATTGTATAATCGTCAATTACTGACATTGGTAAACGACCCAAAGCAATTTGATTATAATTCAATTCGTGACGATCATAAGTAGAAAGTTCATATTCTTCAGTCATTGATAAACAATTTGTTGGACAATACTCAACGCAATTACCACAAAATATACAGACTCCGAAATCAATACTGTAATTAAGCAACCGTTTCTTGCGAATATCAGTTTCCAATTTCCAATCAACAACGGGTAGATCTATAGGACATACACGAACACATACTTCACAAGCAATACATTTATCAAATTCAAAATGGATTCGACCGCGGAAACGCTCCGCGGTGATTAATTTTTCATAAGGATATTGAATAGTTACAGGTAAACGATTTGCGTGAGATAAAGTAATCATGAAACTTTGACCAATGTACCTTGCAGCTCGTACTGTTTGTTGACCATAATTCATGAACCCAGTTACCATAGAGAACATATCATTAATATATATTATGAATAATTTTATGTTTGTTTATTTCTCTTGTTTGAGACAAGTTGTAAATTTACCTTACAGCGAAAAGAGTTGGGAAGAAGTTGTTAATAATAGATTACCGAGAGAAATAGGTAAAAGAAATTTCCATCCAAGATTCAATAGTTGGTCCATTCTTAGCCTCGGTAAAGTCCATCTTGTTGTGATAGGAATGAACAAGAACAAATAAGTTTTAGCTAATGTAATAAAGATACCAATTGTCGCTCCAAAAACTCCACATGTTTTATTTATTTCAAAAAGCTCAGAAACATATATGTCCGGAATAGAGATATTCCAACCTCCCAAGTAAAGAACTGTTACAAATAATGAAGAAACTAATAGGTTTAGATAGGAAGCAACATAAAATAAACCAAATTTTATACCCGAGTATTCGGTTTGATAACCTGCTACTAATTCTTCTTCTGCTTCGGGTAAATCAAAAGGTAATCTCTCACATTCTGCTAGGGAAGAAATGATAAAAATGATAAACCCTATAGGCTGACGCCACAAATTCCATCCCCAAAAACCGTATTTTGATTGCGCCTCAACTATATCAATTGTACTTGAACTGTTAGATAATTATAGTCGGTGATACCATTACTGTTATCATCGCTATTACAGAACCGTACATGAGATTTTCACCTCATACGGCTCCTTAAAGGCCAGAAATAAATCTAAGGATCGCGTCAGTATTATTTTATCTTGGTACGTTTGTAGGATGTATAAAGTCAAAATCTATTGGACGGTCCTAAATTAGACCAATTGAATTCTGTCTGTTATAATTATTTAATAATAAATAAAAAAGTACTTCTGAATCGATCTCACCCTTTCTTTAACTTTAATAATTTCAATAAGAATTAAAATTCTTCTTTGTTGAGTAATAACTTAATTCTTCAATAAAATACTTCTTGTAGAAATATCAATAACCCGTTTATTTCACGTACGAAAAAAATTCTATAATTAATTCATGAATTATGACACAAATTCTATATCTATTAATATGTATCTGGGAAATAAAAAAGGTATCTTTTTTTTTTTTATTGGAATTGGATTTCTTTCTCTTTTTTTCGTTCCTATGCTTCTTTCTATTTCTGAGAAAAAGGGGGCTTACAAAATAAAGTAAAGGATTATTTCGTTCCCAATAGTTATTTATTTAATCGGTGGATAGGAGCATACTCTGGATTGGAATCGTGTCGTGGGGAGTATTGCCTGATCATTTCTACCAACTTAAAGCCCCAATGAGTATTCTTTGTTTGTATATTATGTAAAAATGTCCTTTTGGAGAATTTACATAATCTCTATTACTAATCCTTTACATATCTTGGTGTTTCTAACCACCCACTCGTTTTTGTTCAACCCCCCCCCTGTGGTAATACATACAAATGATAGTGAAAACTCAATACGGTTGATCTTTTGAGCCCGCTTCAAGTCAGGATGACTAATCAACCAATCTTGGGGGAAACGGTCGCTTCTGTTTATGTTTATTTCCGCTTAACTCTCTAACTCTTATACATAGAAAATGAGACTCAATCTTTTTACTGCGAATTTATATATAAGCTGTTTTCTTTCACTCATATAACTATTTGATTTAGTTCATCAACCCGAATAATGAATAAAAAAAATGAAGATATCTACTTAATTCATTCCAACCCTTTCTTTGATTTGAAAGGAAGGAATAAAGAAAAGTTTATGTCTATGTATCAACGAATCGCACGTAGAGATATTGATAACACACATAAAGTTAATGGTATTTCATAACTAATCGATTGAGCAGCAGCTCGTAGACCACCTAAAAAGGAATATTTATTATTTGACCCGTATCCTGACATAAGAAGTCCAATTGGAGCAATACTAGAAATGGCAATCCATAAAAAAACACCGATATTGAGATCCGCTAAAACAAGGTGATAGCCAAAAGGAGCTACTGAATAGCTTACTAAAATTGATATGACTGCTATGGATGGCCCGATACTGAATAAACGGGTATCCCCCCTAGATGGAAGAAGATTTTCTTTGAAAACTAGTTTTGCCCCATCTGCTAGAGCTTGAAGAATTCCAAAAGGGCCGGCGTATTCAGGTCCAATACGTTGTTGTATCCCTGCGGATATTTCTCTTTCTAACCATACAATTACCAGTACGCCTATTGTGATTCCCAATACAAGAGTCAAAATAGGAATAAGCACCCATATAATTCCATAAACCTCTTTTAAAAACTCTAATCTAGAAAAAGAATCAATATCTTGTACTTCTGGTGTATCAATTATCATTTCAACGATCAACTTCTCCCATAATGATATCTATACTACCTAGTATCGTCATAATATCAGCCAATTTCATTCTTTTAACTAACTGAGGAAGAATTTGCAAATTGATAAAACCCGGGGGGCGGATTTTCCATCTCCAAGGAAAACCACTCTGATCCCCTATCAGAAAAATTCCCAGCTCTCCCTTTGGGGCTTCGACTCTCACATAAAGTTCTTGTTTCGGCAATTCAAATGTAGGAGAAGGCTTTTTACTAATAAATCTATATTCAAAATCATTCCATTCCGGATTCCTTTCTCTATCAAAGTATCGTATTTCTAAATTCTCATAGGGTCCCCCTGGAATTCCTTCCAGAGCCTGTTGAATAATTTTTATAGATTCTATCATTTCACCAATTCGGACTAGATAACGAGCCAATGAATCTCCTTCTTTTTGCCACTGTACCTCCCAATCAAATTCGTCGTAACATTCATAATGATCAACTTTACGAAGATCCCATTGTATTCCGGAAGCTCGCAGCATTGGTCCCGATAAACCCCAATTTATTACTTCCTCTCTACCAATAATGCCTACTCCCTCGACTCGTTCTAAAAAAATAGGATTTCGTGTAATAAGTTTTTGATATTCAGCAACTCTTGTTAAAAAATAATCGCAGAAATCCAAACATTTATCTATCCAACCATGAGGTAGATCGGCCGCTACTCCTCCGATACGAAAATAATTATGCATCATTCTCATACCGGTGGCAGCTTCGAATAGATCATATACTAATTCTCTTTCTCTGAAAATATAGAAAAAGGGAGTTTGTGCACCAATATCCGCCATAAAAGGACCAAGCCATAACAGATGAGAAGCTATACGACTCAACTCCAACATAATTATTCTGATATAGCTAGCTCTTTTAGGTACTTGAATATTTCCCAACTGTTCCGGTCCATTTACAGTTATTGCTTCTGTGAACATAGTAGCTAAATAATCCCAACGTGTTACATAAGGCAAATATTGTATAATTGTTCGGTTTTCCGCAATTTTTTCCATCCCTCGGTGTAAATAACCCAATATTGGTTCACAATCAATAACATCTTCACCATCTAGAGTAATGATGAGTCTAAGAACACCATGCATTGATGGGTGGTGGGGGCCCATATTGACTATCATGAGGTCTTTTCTTGTAGCTGGTATATTCATCGGTTTTTCCTCGATTCATTCTTTCATGAATTGCTGAAAACGAAAAAAAGTTCATTAAAATTCAAGATCTAATAAATCAAATAATTTAAAATGCCTCTTCAAATTAACGGGTTTTTGACTCCCGAATATCCAACCGATTAATTAATTCTTTATAACATATTCTATTTTTCTTTGACAAATAAGACAGCAGTCGTTGGCGTTTTCCCAGAATTTTACGTAAACCTCTCTGAGATAAATAGTCTTTTTTGTGTAATTCTAAATGTGAAGTAAGTCTTCGTATCCTATTGGTGAAACTAACTATTTGAAATTCAGTGGATCCTCTGTTTTCGTCTTTTTCTTCTTGTGAAATAACTGAGATGAATGGATTTTTTACCATAAAATGAAATCTTCTCGCCCCCCTCTTTTTATTTTAAGAAATTTTTATTGATAGATATCTTTATTGATCAGTAATAATAATGCCTCTCATTTTTATTTTGTATATACAAAAATATTAATTTTGTTATTAATTTATAATTTTTTTTAATAAAATTAAATTTTTATTTATTTGGATTTGAAAAGGGTATACATAAAGGATGGTTGTTTTCTGCACTCACAAAAGATAAAAATTTAGACCTAAAATAATAATATTTTGTTGATTCATTTCTAGATCAAATTGATATGTCATTGAATTAGTATCGTGTATCAGAATGGAACGATGGAATGTAAGACAATGCGTGTGTGCATCTCTTTGTCGTCATAGATCAGATATAGTATGGGAAATATAGCAAAAATGTACTATTAATGCATTTTTAATCGCGGATACATATGTACCCTTACCATACTGAAACGACTGCCATTATTGGTATTAAACCAATAACGATTCATACAAGCCAAATCTTCTAATCGATAATTGGGCCAAAGAAATAACTTAAATTTAATAAGTTTTTTTTTATAGTTTTTGCTTTTATCCAAAACTTGACTGTTTACCTTATTCCCATTACAAAATGCTGCATTTCTATGTCTATTCTCAGAATTGAAACAAATTAGAATTCTCAATTCTCTACGACGTCTAGGTGATAAAATATTTTCAGGAACAAACAAATCATAATGATTTTTATCTCTATTTCCAGTCATCTTTTGATGTTTTGTAATGGCTTCATCAGAATTCTTATCGGCATGTTTTTTTTCTCGGTATCTTTGATTAATTTGGTGTTTGCTTTTATGAACTAATGAAATACCGATGGTTTGATAGATAATAAATTTTCCATCATTTTTTATAGATAGACGAATTGGTTCAATAATCAAAATTCCCCTTTTAATCAATTCTGTAAGAGTTAAATCTTTCTGAATCATCAGAATATCCGGACTCATTTCGCCTCTTTGAATAGAGGATATAGTAATTTCTCTTGGATTTATCAGTCTAAGCAGGAGACAATATACTTTGATGTTATTGCTTATTTTTTTATTTAAAGAATCATCCCATCTCAATTGAAAATGCAAATACCTTTTTAGGAAGAAATCAAACTCCGCTTTTGTATTGATCTTGTATTGCTTTTTATTTCTATTTTTTTTCATGTACGATCCCGTATAATCTTCTTCAACATCTTTTTCTTGGTTTGAAAGAGCTGATTTAAAATCTGCTTGGACCGCGTATTCTTTTTCCCCTTGATTTCGGTTTTCTAATTCAAAAGATTTTTTTGAATTCTCCGATATTGATATAAAAGGATCCCTTTTTTTATTTCCGGCGATGCTTTTGTTTTTACTATCATTTTCATTTATATTAGAATTTAAAACTAGTAATTTAATTGGTATAACCCACGGTTTAATTTTATACGTATTATAAAGTATCCCCAATTCTGGGAAGAACCAAAATTCCATATTTGATATGGGACAACTTAGTATTTCTTCATTCATCCCCATCCAATCAAAAAGGGTTTTTTGATTGGATAGGTTGATTTCTTGATCTTGCTGAATCGTGAGATAAAAAAGACCCCTCTTATTGATTTTATCAATTATTTGATACTTATTAACCCTAGTCTTAGTATATTTATTACTGTTAGTGTCAGTATCAATATCGATCCAGGCGTCAATATCGACCTTATTTTTAAGACAAAAATGGAAAATTCTCCAATCAAAATATTTTCTATCCGGATTTATCTCCATATCTCTAATATCATCTTCTACTAGATAAGGGATAATAGGAATACCTTCCGGCATATTAAATGATTTTTGTGTATGTGTGTTGTAATTATAAAAAATATCTTGGTTATTTTTTACTTGTAATGGTGATCCATAAATATAAGAGTCCTTCTTATCTTCATAATTAATAGATTTATATGCTAAAATATCATATCTATATTGTTTTTTAAAATTATCTTTTTGATTCAGTAATGAATCTGTTTCGAAATTTTTTTCGTAGTTAATTAATCGATCCTTTTCATATAAATCACATAAATCTTTATTTTGAGCCATACAGTGTTGATTGAATATATTTCGCCATTTTTGTGGTACTAATCTAGACCATTTAATATGAGATACATCACATTGATACTGACTCCTTAACCAATTTGTCCATTGATTCATTCCATAATTGCGAAGATTCTTATGTCTTAATTCGGAATGAAATAGTTCTTGTGTTACAACAAAAAAATCCTTTATTTCATTCTTAAGAAAAAGGGACATTCCGTTATATTGAAATACAGATTTTAACTTATATAAGTTAATAAGTTGAGTTTGTGATAATTTATAAAATACATATGCTTGTGAAAAGTAAGATAAGTCGCAAAAAGTCTTTGAATTCTTGTTACTAATATTAGTAAGTGACTTTTTTATAGTCGAAATAAAGGGAATTACACTTTGATTTGTTTTATCAATTCTTTCGTGATTTGCTTCATTATCGTTAATGTATTTATTAATAATTTTTTTTGTTGATTCAAGAAAAAGTTGTGTATTGATGCTAGGAATATTAATGATACATAGAAAGATATCTATGTATATCCTTTCAATGAAATATTTTATAAAATAATGTGACTTACGGATTAATCTAACATTTTGTCTTTTTAATATCTGCCAAATATTTTTTTGTGATTCTGATCCTTTATTATCATAACTTATTTTGTTAGAACTAAAATTTATATCTGGAGTTCTTTTTTTATTTTCTTTTGTAATTTTTTCTATTTGATTTATTATTGTATTTGTTCTATCAGTTAGATCTTGCATTTTTTTTTCTGTTAATGAATAATTTGTCCAACCCTGAGATAGAATTTGAATCGATGATTCATGAATCATCCCATTACCAATTATCGAATCTTTTTTAGTTTCACTCAATTCATATACTTCTATTTCTCTCAATCCAAATCCAAATAATATAATTGGGTTTATTTTTGAGAGTTCTTTTATTATTTCTTTTATAAACAGAATGCTTTTAATGATCCATTTTTTTGTTTCTTTTGAGACATTTAGAAACAACTTTTTTTGTTCTTTTAAAATTCTTAGAATTATAAAACATTTCTTTTTCAATTTTTTTAATTTTTTTTTTAGTTCTTTAAAAATGGGTTCAAAAAATGAAAGTTTTTTTCTGGGAGAACCAAAAGGTAGTTCAGTTTCCATTCCAAAAACTGTTAAAAAGCAAAAATCATTTTTTTGATCCTTCTTTTTCATTGGATCATTATAAGGGGCTTGTAGTTTAGATCTGTGCCAAGGTTTAAGACTAAAAGGAAATAGGATCTTGATCTGAATACCGTCTGTTAACCAGTTTTTTGGAAATTCTTTTTCTGATAATTGAACGCCATTATAGGTACATTTAATATGCATTTCTCTATTCCAATCCTTTAAATCCTCAGACCATTCAGGAAATTGAAATAATAGTATACGGACTATATTTTTAGCTATTATCAATGAAGGTAATATAATATATTTTCTAAGAATTGATTGGGTTACTAACAAAAAACCTCTTAGTACTTGAGCAAGTAAAATACTATCCCAGGCTTCTGCTATTTCTATACGCGCTTTCTCCTTTCTTTTGTCTTCTTCTTTTTTGTCCTCTTCTTTTTTTTTCTCTGTATAATCCGAAAATTCCGTGTTTTTCCGCATCCAATTTCTAAAAATTATTTTCATACGCGCCGAAATATCAAAAAAAAAAAAAAAAGATGTGTCTATTCGGTCCAAAAAAAGGGGGGAATGTACATTTGCTTGAAAAAGTTTCCAAGTAACTGTTTTACGCCTTTGAGCGCGCATAGAGCCTTTGATTATGTCTCGACGAAAGTCCGATTGTTGTGAATAACGTATTAAAGCAATTTCGTCTGTTTGATCAGTATTATTAGTTTCTTGGGTATTGGTATAAGCATCAGTATTCTGGTGGTTATCAGTAAAAATCACTACGCGTTTGGCTTTTCTTGAACGAATCTCATGATCCTCTACCACACTTTCCTCGGTTTCTCCCTCTTGTTGTTCTAAGTCGTTGATTAATTTGTATGACCACCGAGGAACTTTTTTATTAATTTCTTTTATTTCAATAGATTTTTTTTTTATTGTTTTATCGTTCGGAACAATTCTAACTGCATCGAATAAAAAATTTAAAATTTTTAATTGATCCTCTGAATGAATTCTTACTTGTTCGTGTTCTGGAAGTAAAAAAAGTCTTTGAAAATTTAAACTTGATGTTGATTTTACAGCCAATTCATTGATTAAATTCAATAAATAACCAATTTCTGTTACTAATGATTTTCTATCATTTATATCAAATGGATTTGTTTTTTGTTCAAATTCTAAGTAATTAATAATAAGAAGGATACCATGAATTTTATTTATACAAACCCTTTCTATGTAATTTTTTATAGAAACTTCATTTATGATTGAAGGTGTAAACAATTTTTTGATCCGTCCCCGGTAGGGTCCATTCAAGAAAGGATCATATATTTTTTTTAAGTATTCTTTTTTAGTCTTATCATTACACAATCTAGTTCTTTTTTCGAGTACATTCATAACAATAAATTCTTTATTTAGAGTTTTGTCGAGAGCTTTTACTCTATTTAAAAATTTATTGTTTAGCTTTTTCTTTTTATGTTCATTCCTATAACTCCACTGATTATAAAATTCATTAGAAGGTAATTTTTCTTTTCTGAACAGAGACATTTTACTTTGTATCATTTCAAAAAAGGTTGCCAAACTGGGGGGATACGTAAAAGATATTCTTTCTTTTCCATCACTTTGACATGTATAAAAAAAATATTGTGACATTTCATTTCTTACATAATTTTCAA